CATCCTTTTCGGGTTTATTGGTTTTGTAATGAAAAGTATAAGGTTTTGTCACCTCTCCAACTATCTCTCTATTAGGTAGGATTTTTGTGGCCCAAGCACTTATTTGTTTAGGCGAAACTAACCCAATTCTGAGTTGTTGATGTTTATACTGATCGATCATAGAAGAAAAATTATAATTTATTCCGATTAAGCTTCCATCCTATTAATCTGGAAGGTTTTCTCAGATACAAGGAAATGGTTCAGTTCGAGAGCCAAAGATCGTAGTTCTCGAACGAGCAGTCGAAAAGATTCTGGAGCATCCTCGGGGTTAGGTATTGTTCCCCCAATGATCGTAGTACCAAGTACGTCCTGGCGAGCTTTAATATGATCCGATTTATAAGTAAGCATCTCTTGTAAAATATGTGCAACACCAAATCCTTCTAGAGCCCAAACTTCCATTTCTCCTACGCGTTGTCCTCCTTGCTTGGCTCTTCCTCGAAGGGGTTGCTGTGTAACAAGTGCATAATGTCCACTCGAACGTCCATGGATTTTATCATCAACTTGATGAATTAATTTCAATATATAAGGATTTCCTATTATAACAGGTTGCTCAAAAAGATCCCCTGTTCTTCCATCAAATATTCGACTCTTTCCCGGATACTCGGGTTCAAAGATCCACGGCTCCGATGTTTGTTTGCTGGCTTGATATAATTCAGAAAACACTAGTTTTCTCGAAGCCTCTTGTTCATATCTCTCATCAAAAGGTGCGATTCGATAATGTCTATCTAGCAGACCTCCCGCTAACCCGAGCGAACATTCAAATATCTGTCCTACATTCATTCGTGAAGGTACTCCTAATGGGTTAAAGACCATATCAACGGGTCTTCCATCTTGCAAATAAGGCATATCTTGTCTAGGCAAAATTTTTGAAATGATACCCTTATTTCCATGTCTTCCGGCTACTTTATCACCAACTTTTATTTCACGTTTCTGTAAAATATATACATGAATTGTTTCTGGGTTATAACTAGAGCCCCCCTTTTTCTGGATGCATCTCACATCAATAACTCGACCCCTACCACCTATAGGGAGTTTTAGACAAGTTTCTTTGGATGTGGATACCTGAATGCCAAGTATGGCTCGTAATAATCTATCTTCGGGGGCATACGAAGATTCTTTTGCCATATGGGGTGTTAATTTACCTACTAAAATATCACCCGTTTCTACCCATGATCCCAACCTCACAATTCCATTTTTATCTAAATTGCGGAGTAAATGGGCTTCTAAGTGCGGTATTTCGCTCGTGACCCTTTCGGGTCCTTGACTTGTCACATAAGTCTGAATTTCATATTTCCGTATGTGAAAAGAAGTATAAATATCTTCATATACAAGACGCTCACTAATGAGTACCGCATCTTCAAAATTGTAGCCTTCCCACGGCATATAAGCCACTAATATGTTTTTTCCCAAAGCTAGTTCGCCCCCAACTGTAGCGGCACCATCTGCTAAAATTTGTCCCTTTTTAATGCATTTACCCCGCGGAATCCGGGGGTTTTGGTGCATACAAGTATTTTTATTGGAACGTTGATACATTACTAATGGAATGCTTTGAATATCCCCATTACCTGAAAAAATGATCTTATCAGTATCGGTATAAATGATCTTTCCCTCATGTTCGGCTATAGCGAGAACCCCAGAATCTAGGGCCGCTTGGCGTTCCAACCCGGTTCCAACAATGCATTTCTCGGACTGATAAAGCGGAACTGCTTGACGTTGCATATTAGAACTCATTAAAGCTCGATTTGCATCGTTGTGCTCGATAAAAGGAATGAGGGAAGCTCCAATAGAAAAATATTGGAAGGGAAAAATACTTCGAAGATGAACCTGTTCCCACGCAATAGTCAGGAATTCCTGACGGTATCGAGCCGGAACAACCTGTTCTTCCTGAATACCTTGATTCAGTGCCAAAGAATTCCCCGTAGATACCATACAGTATTCATCTATACTTGGTGATAAAAAAAGCATCTGTACCATTGCCGATCTCTCAGAAATTTTATAAAAAGGGCTTTCTAGAGACCCCAAAAGACCAATTCTTGCATGAATTGCTAAGGATCCAATAAGGCCAACATTAATTCCTTCAGATGTGTCAATTGGGCAAATACGCCCGTAGTGACTAGGGTGAATATCGCGTATCCGAAAACTAGCCGTTCGCCCTGTCAATCCCCCGGGGCCCAAATAACTCAATTTTCGTCCATGAACTATTTGTGTCAATGGATTAGTTCGATCCAAAACTTGAGATAATGGGTGTAATCCAAAAAAAGATTCATAAGTCGTTGTTAATGGAGTTGAAGTTACCAAATTCTGAGGAGTCGGTATTAATTTATGCCGAATTGCTCCACATATAGTTCCTCGAACCACATTTTCTAAACGAACCAGAGCCAATCCGAATTGATCTTGTAAGAGATCTGCTACAGAGCGAATACGTTTATTTTTCAAATGATTCATATCATCAAGTGTACCCATTCCAAATTTAATTCCAATCAAGTGATCCGTAGCTGCCAATATATCACGCGGTAACAAAAACGTATTGTTTTGGGGTATATCAAGATTCAGTCGATGGTTCATATTTCGTCGACCAATCCTCCCTAATTCGCATTTTTGCTGAAAGAATTTTTTTTGTAATTCTTTACATAAAGATTCCGAAAATACCGGATCCCCCCCTACACAAGCAAATTGTTGATAAAACTCCAAAATGGCATTTTCCTTTGACCCAAAATTTTTTTTATCTTTATCATTCAAGAAAGACAAGAAAATTTCCGGGTAACAAACATTATCCAGAATTTCTTTTAGATTCGAACCCATAGCTGATGATAGAACTAGAATAGATATTTTCTGTTTCCTACTTACACGAGCCCATATCCTTGCTTTTCTATCAATCTCTAATTCTGATCTTCCTCCCCAATCTGATATTATGGTGCCGGTATAGACCGAAATTCCATTATGGTCCAATTCCGACCGGTAATAAATACCGGGGCTTTGCAATATTTGATTGATCACAATTCTGTATATTCCATTTACTAGAAAAGTTCCCAGGGAATTCATTAGAGGGATGTTTCCAATCAAAATTGTTTGTTCTTGCATCTCCCGGCCGGTTTTCAAAATAAATCCTGCGGATACATATAATTCAGAAGAATATGTAAGTGATTTATACACAGCATCCTTTTCTTTTATCACGGGTTCTACCAATTGATATGTTTCCACAAATAATTGAAATTCAATTTCTTGATCTGTATCTTCAATTTTTGGAAACTTATAAAGCTCTTCCGGTAAGCCCTGATCAATGAACTGACAAAATCCTTCAAATTGTATCTGATTAAACCCGGGTATTGTAGACATCAGTTCATTTCCCTCTCGTAACATTTTAACCCAATTCCTCATTTGTTTAAAAATCCCACTTTTTGATCATTCTTTATTAAATACTAAAGATCGATCTAGCTCGGATGGAATTTATATTCTGTTTACTAAATCACATAAAATTTTACACATACATTCCATATATATGGAATGTATTAAATACGTATCAAAGGAGGAATAGATAAAATTTGCTATTCATACCCAAATTGAAATTTTCAACGGATACAAGAGTAAAGAGGTTGATAAAACATTCTGTTTAAAAGAATTATGCTGCTTAATTCGATTTCTTTAATTCGATTCCATTTTTACCATTATTATAATATTACTCTGATTGGATAAAGAGATGACAGGATTTGATCCCTTTACCGAGATAAGAATAATCAGAAACAATATAGAGTTTTTTTTTACTTATTTTTTTTTACTTAATAGGTTTTTTTAACAAAAACCTATTTGCGGAGACAAGATCTATTTTAGTACTATTTCGTACAATTTTTAATCTTAATTCTTAATTTTAATTTTTAATTATAGGCTTATTTATATTGTAAAGCAAAGCGTTAAATTTAGATCCGTGCCCTAATATCTTCTATATATCATATATAAGATACGCTCTGTGTAATTTCTGTTATGGTTCCGGGGTTTACATATAGGCATAATTGTTGTTATAATCGAAATTGAGAAAAAGAAAAAATTTTTTATTGAAAAGACACAATAATAATTATTAGTTACTGCTTAGATTTTCTTATGTCATTAGGGAAACACGATTTGAAGTCAGAATCCAAGACTCGTTCATGAATTCCAAAATAGTTAATGGTTCCAATTTCTTATGACTTTTTACTTTTTTGAAAGTCCATATTTTTGGGGGGTATGGAAAAAAAGCTTTTTGTTAGTAGGAAGGGAATTAAGGAAATGGGATTCAAAACGCAAGTACAATACAAAACTTTTCATACATATTTTTTTTGGCGGCATGGCCGAGTGGTAAGGCGGAGGACTGCAAATCCTTTATTCCCCAGTTCAAATCCGGGTGTCGCCTGATTCTAAAAAAAAAAAACAGAAATATCCTAATCCCTTAGGGTCTTTTGATACGTACTTGATTATAAGCATCTAGTGGACTCTAAAGCTTTGTATCTTGAATTCAAGGAATTTTTTTTTTAATAATAAGCATTAGGAGTGTAAGGGCTATCAAAACGTCTCGATTCCCTTATACTCCTATTGGAGCCACTTCGGCGCGAGGTAATATACTAACTAAATTAGTAATTAGTAATGGCAGAAAAGCGAGATATAATTTGTATACAAACTAAAAAAAATATCTTAGTACTTAGGTATTCAATTATTACAAAACCCCTTTTCAGTAACCGGGTAAAAATTATGTAGTAATTTTATATATATACGTGAATTTTTGGGGTTGGTTCATTAAATTAAGAAATAGTTCTAAAAAATTTTTGACTCTGTACCCTTGATTTCACTATTATTAGTAAACAATAATGGAATAATTTCTTCATATTCATAGAAATAAGGGACAAAATTCACATGGATATTGTAAGTCTCGCTTGGGCTGCTTTAATGGTAGTCTTTACATTTTCTCTTTCACTTGTAGTATGGGGAAGAAGTGGACTCTAGAAATACTACTTAACTTAGCTAATTTTAACTAATTGAGTTTTTAGTTGGGGAATCAAACCTTATCAATTGTTTTTTAGATCACTCCATAAAGTATTTTTAAAGATACTAATGTTAATCAAACAGATATTTTTTAAATGCCCATGTTTCTTTCTTTGATTCTTTCCCTAGTATTTTTTTTTTATAATTTGAAATATAAGAATTTGAGCTGTAAAATAAAAGTCAGAGTTGCCTTTCGATTATTTTAGATTGATCAGAATCACTATCAATACAAATCGATCAAATAGATGTAGCAAAACAATAGAATTAGGATCAATATGTACATAACATATATAGGATACAATATAGATTAGTCAATATTCAAAATTTAAAATCTGTAGTATAGTACAACTTTTTTATACACGACAAAAAAAACTAAAAATATTAATATATAATAATAACTAAAAAATCGTAAAAATGGTAGAAAGAAATAAAATTTTCTTTCTACCATACTACTACCAAATCGAATCAAATACTGATGATTCTAGCCTGCGATAAAGAACGAAGAAGTCAATTTTCAGTCAAACTAATCATTTTGGCTGACCGTTTTTACATAAATGATAAGTAGAAAAGCAGTAGGAACGAGAATGAAGAGCGCAGTAGCAATAAATGCAAGAATATTTACTTCCATAATTTCATCGTTTTTTTAGTTCGCAATAACTCGGGATTTAATCCCCTAGAGATGATCAAAATGTCACCATTTATATGGAATATATGTATTCCATTTTGATGATATTGAATAGGATTAATATAATGAATAACAATATATGAACTATCATATCAATTCGCCGTCGCAAATTGAATAGTATAACATAGGATAATCTTTTATCCATACTGAAAAAAATATATTGTAGAATTCGTGATCGAATCAAGATATCATTCTTTTAAAATATTTTCGTTGTACAATCAATCATCTAACGAAGTCTGACCACGTTTCTTTTTCTTTTAGACTTCCGTTGGTTACAAAAAAAAATAATATATGAAAAACAGACTACAAGGGGTTAAGTTCTAAAATACCTTTCTTTTTTTTGTCATTTTTTTTTTAGTTTTTGCTCTTTTTTTGATAGAACTTAAATTCTAGTCTAAATTAAATTTTTTTATTATTACATTACACGGGGTCTAAAAAGAAACATGAGATACTTGTTTGATCTTTGGTTATTGGATCCGTCGGGACTGACGGGGCTCGAACCCGCAGCTTCCGCCTTGACAGGGCGGTGCTCTAACCAATTGAACTACAATCCCAAGGAACTAAGGTATACAATATCCTTTTTTATGATTTGATTCAAATCATTTAGAGTTCAAATTTTTGTCTTATAATATAGAAGGGAGTTATTAGTGATATACGGATCTCTGTATGAATATGTACTTGAGTGAGAACAACACGAATTACTAGTCAATTTTATTTAGTTTAAATTATCCCATAGGATGAATCTAGATAATGATCTAGATCATTATTTAAATTTCCCGTAACAAATGAAAAACAGAAAAATCGACTCTTTTATTCCGCATGTCGGCCGTTTCGGGAGGACAAATATCTTCATCTAAATAGTGGATGAGAGAGCTTTTGGGCCGAGCTGGATTTGAACCAGCGTAGACATATTGCCAACGAATTTACAGTCCGTCCCCATTAACCGCTCGGGCATCGACCCAGGAAGAATCTATTCAATTATAGGTTTATTGATTAGGCTTGATAATCCACGAGCAACTCCCTTTCGTAGTACTCTACCCCCAGGGGAAGTCGAATCCCCGCTGCCTCCTTGAAAGAGAGATGTCCTGAACCGCTAGACGATGGGGGCATACGTACCCAACTGCCATCATACTATGTTCATAGTATGAACAGTTTTTTGAAATTGTCAATATAATTGAATCTAATATATATTATTATTAAAATTTAAATAACAATAATTAGATTCTTAGATTCAAGGGGTCTTTCCGTCTTACATGATTACATCCAATTTTTTTTCATTTCATTTTTTTAATAATTCATTCAAACCATTCGATATTAAATCTATAAACTATAAAAAATCCGTTCTAATTTATTTATTCTTAATATAAAAGATTAAATTTATTAAATTAGCAGAGGAAATCTAAATAATAGATAATTCAAAGGATCCGTTCAGGACGTGCTTTAGCTACTCAAAAAAAGGAGGTTTAAGGTAAACAAACCCCATATATCGCATTTAGAAACGAGCGGCTAGCTGCCTACTTATGTATATATCTATTCTATAATATAGAATAGAATATAATAACTTAATTAAATATATTTTCTATGTATATTATATTTCTATTATAGAATAGATATAAGTGGTGACTCAGCCAAGAATTAACTATATATAATATTTAATATTAATATATATATTTAAAATATATATTATATAAGGGCCCTTTTAACTCAGTGGTAGAGTAACGCCATGGTAAGGCGTAAGTCATCGGTTCAAATCCGATAAGGGGCTT